ATCCCAGAATCGTTCATGAATTCCAAGTAAGGAGTCAATGGTTCAAATTTCTCGTCTGAAAAATACACATTTTATTTCTCAATAGAAAAACGAGAGAATGTTTTTAGCATTGTGTATTTTCAGATACTATACAATCAAAGGGATGGATCAAATCCAATCAAAAGGGGTATTTCTTTTTTTTTTAGGAAATAAAAGGATTAAGGAAAACAGAAGTCAAAATGCAAGTACAATAAGAAAAGAATTCCGTAATCCGGAAAAAATTGCATCTATTTTCTATCATTTTGGCGGCATGGCCGAGCGGTAAGGCGGGGGACTGCAAATCCTTTTTCCCCAGTTCAAATCCGGGTGTCGCCTGAATCACCAAAAAACTCGAAATCATAATCGATTTATTGGATTGATTTCTCAATAGTGTTCGGTAGAACCCATTTTTGACTCTGCGACAGTAATTCCACTATTATTACTGAGGAATAATGGAATAATTCCTTCGTATTTATAGAGATTAGGGGACATAATGCACATGGATATAGTAAGTCTCGCTTGGGCTGCTTTAATGGTAGTCTTTACATTTTCCCTTTCCCTCGTAGTGTGGGGAAGAAGTGGGCTTTAGAAGTACTACTAATCGAGTTCAGGAATCAAACCCGCTTGTTTTATAGATCGTTCTGCAACGCACTTTGAACTATTTAAAATCAAAACTCTGAATTTGGAATCCCATTGGATTCCAATGGAGTAATCTATGATAGGAATCATACTCTTTCAATCCAAGAGATATTTCTCCCGTCTTTGTACTTCGAAAAGAAAGGGATTCAGATGATTGGAAATTTATTCCAACCTAAAATTCTTCCGAAATTTTCTATTTCAATCAACGGGAATGGGCTCTTACTATCTTTATAGACGGATACTAAGGAAGTTTTTCTTTTTTTATTTATTTCCCTCTTGACTCTTCAAAAAAGAAGTCGTTTTGTTAAGCGTATACACACTTTCTATAAGAAATGATATCGAGATAGTGGTTGTTTAAGGAGAGACTGGGCACTAATAAGATCTTGCCTCGGGCGGGTTACATATCGGGCATTTACCCTTTGGTTTCTATTCGAATTTTAGAAAGGCGGTTTAGGCTTTATCGCCTTATTTCATATGGCGTTAAAAATATTTTAAATAGGCGAGGTTTCCCCTTACTTATTAGTAAAAGGAAAGGAATTAGAATCCTAAAATAAGAATTATTTCAGATTGAGCGGAACAAATAGATGTAGCAAATTGGGTCTTATGTCAATTCCATAGAATATATGGAATATATTGATATGGAAATGGAATTAATATACACATATAGGAAGAGAATATTGTAGATTGATATATAGAAACTTAAGCGTTTATCTTTATTCTAGATTACAGCTTTATAGACTAAGAGATAGATAGTATGGTAGAAAAATGCATTTTTCTACCATACTATCTATCTCTTAGATAATTTCCGATTCTAGTGTGCTCATTTCATTTAAGTTAAGACGTGAAATTGGACCCCTTTCATTTTACTTCGTAAATTTTTGATAAGAACTTGGAAGGAAAGTTTGATTCAAATTCATTTGAAAATTCAATCGAATTAATCATTTTGACTGACTGTTTTTACGTAAATGATAAGTAGAAAGGCGGTAGGAACTAGAATGAATAGTGCAGTAGCAATAAATGCAAGAATATTTACTTCCATAATCTCATTGGTTTTTTACTTCGCAATAACTCGGGATTTAATCCCCTAGAGATGATAAATCTTTCGTCTATCGTCTGTAAATTCAATGGATGAATTACCTCTCGATGATCTTGAACCGGATCACTATCATGAATAACAATATCTGATCTATCAAATCAACCCGTCGTCAAGACTTGAATAGTATAACATAGGAAGTTCTTTTATCCATACCGAATCAAATTTTTGATTCCTAACTCAATTACTCTGAAATGATATTTATCATCCGTTTCCTTGTTTTTTCTATAACCCACCTTTGCGTCTTCCTTGGAGAATCTTCTGATGAAGGATCATCAGAGTTCCGAACCTAACAAACAAAAAAAGCGAGATGGAAAAATAGGAAAAAAAAAAAAAAGAAATCAAGACTCCTTTTTGCTTTGGGAATGCAAGTATACCCCTTGACATTCTTTACTAGTTCATAGAAAGGGAAAAATGGATTTTTGTATTTATTGGATCCGTCGGGACTGGCGGGGCTCGAACCCGCAGCTTCCGCCTTGACAGGGCGGTGCTCTAACCGATTGAACTACAATCCCAGGGAAATAAGGGATCTGGCAGAAATTTTGATTCTTTTTGATCTTCGTATGGGGTCTTTCTAAAGGACAAGGGATTTTCTACTATCTCATGGTAGATTGATGCGGTTTATTGGGCCGAGCTGGATTTGAACCAGCGTAGACATATTGCCAACGAATTTACAGTCCGTCCCCATTAACCGCTCGGGCATCGACCCAGGAAGAATCCATTTAAATTTTTTTGATAGGCTTATTGGTA